TTTCAGATGGACTACTTCGTTCGAGTTGCTCCGCTTCTTCTCCTACTGTTTCTTCGGCACCGGGGGCCCTTGGCATAGGTTCTGGTTCTAAAAGAAAGGAACCAAGGCAATCAAGGGAATCCTTCCTCTCCTACATGTAAAACAACGCGAATGCCATTTACGAAAGGAAATGGCTTTTCAGAATCGGATAAATCCCTCCTCTCTTATATGCAAAACCTAGCAACCCCCTTTTCTGCCGGTTTAGGAATCAAACAATTCCTTATCCCCTTACATGTAAAAGCTAGCAAGCTATCTTTCCGATATTACATATCACCTTACTTTTTTGAAAAAAATCCTTCTTCACCTACATGTAAAAGTTAGCAACCCCCTTTTCTGCCTATAAAGGGTCTTCGGAATTGGAAAATTCCTTCCCATGGAAAACAACGCGAAATCGATCGGGGGGCCCGGGTGGAAGGAATTATTTCATTCAGAGAACTCATTTATTAAAGGAAATACCACTTGCGTTGTTTTACATGTAGGAGGAGATGGAATCGATCGACTGTTAAGGGAGAGGGTTTCAAGGGTTACATGGGTAGTACGGCAAACGAATCCGCATAAAAGTCCATCCCCGATCCCCTCATGGATGTTGCTGTGTGGGGCAATGTTTGTTAGGGTTAGGCTCGATCTTTCTATGGAACTCTTGAGACGTACTGTGATTGATTTTCCTGAGTTCGGGGAGGAGTTGATAAAGTACGAACGATTGCCGGAGTTTTGCCAAGAGTGTGGATTGATGGGACATCCCACGAGTGCTTGTTTCAAGAAGCTGGGCATTCCTTTTATAGAAGAAGGAGTTTACGAGTGAAAAGACGCGGGAAAACAAACAGACTTGAAGAGTGCGGAGTAAGAAAGTCTATTGAAATCCCGTTCATGTCCCACTCACTATCTTTCAGTGAGGTCATTCATTGACATAGCGTACTATATAGAGCCTATTAACAGCTTATACAGCATTGGTTGTACCGCACTAACCAACTATCTATTCTTTATATAGCGTACTTAGTGACTATCCACATAGAAAGAATGACTAGACCGTAAGACACTCATGAAGACATGTCAATCTTGTTGTTACCTTTCATCCAACAAGACTATTAATGACTATCCTTTCCATTCGAAGTTGTACTAATAACTCTTTAGTGACTATCCAGAATGACTTCTTTACAACCTTTAGAATGAGGTTATAGCGTTCTGTACAACGGTACATCCAAGTATCACTAATATGTCAAAGGTTATTGAAGAACTTGCTTACAGATAGAGAGTGGGACATGAACGGTCAAGTGCTGTTAACGGTACAACCAGTTGAATACTAGGGAAGTTCAACTGTTTGCGTTCTGCGCTTGCTGCTTTAGCTATAATAGAATAAATAGAATCAGTCTATCACGTAGTGAGCAGTCATTACGTTAGCAAGCAATTCATCTCGTTCTTCTTGGTTAGATGCCTCTGGGTCGCGGAGTATATGAGCGTTCTGAAAGAAAGGTAAATTCACCTTATGCAAAATAAGAGCATTTAAGCGACTTTAAGAGCGTATGCGGTATTCATCCACGAAGCCCCTGTTACAACTCTTTTAAAGCACTTCTGAGCCAAAGTTATCTTTCTCTGTTTGTAAAGGTTTGGAAGAGCGGAAAGGGTTTGAACTTGGATGGATTGTTCCAAGGGGCTGGAGAGTCTTTTGGGCGTGTGAATGGCATTGGTTGAAAGGAGAAAGGTATGCTCGAAAGATAGGTAGGTGGTGAGTGAAACAGAGAATTCGGAGATAGAGAAAGAGAATTGGACTGCGCTGGTAGTGAAGTGAAATGACAGAAGGTGCGTGAACCAATAAATGTATTTTGTCTTTCTTTGTAGCTAGATGTGTGGCAACGGTTGGTTTGGTAATCAAATACCTGAAGCAATGGGAATACCCGAGCTAAGCGAATAGGGCTGTTAGCGAGAAGCGGAGTAGCTCTTAAACCAATGAGCTTACGGCCGCATTCCTTCATTCACTGCAAGTAGCTTCCAAGCTTTCCTAAAGTTCTAGTAGATAAGGAGAAAGAAACCCCCTGCTCAGAGGGGGCTTAGTTAGTTCGCTCTTTCTTCAGTGCCTTATACTCATGAGAGACAAGCCCCAGGGAAAGACATTCTTTAGGGAACGGCCGGAAGATAGTTCTTTGATCCGAAGCTCAAGTTGAACCAGCTGTGAAATAAGCGATTGTTCATGTTCACGAGTCAGCTCTTCTCGCTTTGCTCTTGATGCGGCATAACCGCGAGATCTGCTGCTATAGAATCAATTGCAGTTAGCTCGGAGATGCTTCTTTCTTATAATAAGAGTATGCCATCACTGGTTGTTGCCGCTGTTCAGAGCAGGGGAAGGAAGATGCTTTTTAATAGCTATCTTTCTTTCATACCCGCACGAAATTCTACTTTTCTTCTGAGATGGAGAGAAGGCCCTGTGCTACTATCTTTTTCTTTTTCACAAGGATTGTTTCAGAAGCCGAGAGGTGGAGCTAGCCTTTTAGAATATTCTTTTTCGAGATGCAAGAAGTCACGGAAAGATAAGATGTAAGCAAAGAAGAAGCTCTTGCCACTGTCGTCGTAACCGCAGTTGGAGGATCGTCATTACCAGCCTTGTCTCTTGTTGAATCTGTTTCCTCTTTCGACTGCTCCGGAAGTTGAATTAGCTTTGGTGTGGTTAAGCTCTTCCGGACGAATCCGCGGCCTTCGAACTCTCCTGTTTAGGAAGAAAGCTGCCATTGAACTAGGCTCCCATTTAGCATTGAAACTAAAGAGTGAGTGAGATTCCGATTAAGCGAGGGCCGGGGTAAATAAAGTTTCGTATAAGAGAACCATTAGCGATTCTCTTATCTGCTGCTGTCTCTGACTGACGAAGAAGGAGTCCCACTACACGAAAAGAAAGAAGGTAGGAGCGGTGAAATGGTTGATGGTTGAATGAATGTGACCAAGCGCTTTTGTTGACAGAGAGATTCTCTTTTATAGGAAGCAGAATAAGCACAGTTAGCAAGATCCCCTGCTATTTCAGCTGCCGTTGAAGGATGTGATTGCTCGAGTTGAAGAAGTGGATGCTGGTATCGTAGATAAAAAAAGGCTGCTAAAAGGACAGATTTATCTCTATTGATTAAGTCATTTCCCGAGTCAGATGCCATGATCACACGTTCTAAGGATGGAACTCGTAAACCGTCTATTCTCTATTCGAATTATTGATTCCTTATCCCCGGGCCACACTTCAGAAAGGCCAAAGGGGGTCCTTCACTTACTTGTGTGAGCCCGGTTAAAAGAAGAGTCAAGGCTTGGAGATAGAATTCACTAGCAGGGCTTTGTAATTGATCTACTAGTAGAAAAAGATCATCTCGCGTTACAATATCCCCTTGGCGGACTCTTTGAGCAAGGGTTTGCGCGAGGTCTGACCGATTCCCTTTCGTCTCTGCGCGGTGAGAGGGGAAGGATAAGAATTGGTTCACCCGATTGGACCATCCCGGAATCTTTTTTTCTTCTTCGAAACCCCGGGGGCTTAGTTAGTTCGCTCTTTCTTCAGTGCCTTATACTCATGACTATAAGGAACCAACGATTCTCTCTTCTTAAACAACCTATATCTTCCACGACTAGAAAGATGCTATTTGCTGCAATTCCATCTATTTGTGCGTTAAGTTCGAAGAAGATCTCAATCTATAATGAAGAAATGATAGTAGCTCTTTGTTTTATAGGCTTTATTATCTTTAGTCGTAAATGTATGCCTAGGCATCTAGGAACATTTATATTTATTTGCCTAAGCATACTCCTTTATTTTATTGGAGTATGGCTCGGACAGGACGACTGGGTTCATACCTTCTTCTTAAAGGGGATCCTTTCTCGATCTCTCTCTTTACTGCGGAGGGGGTGATTCTCTTTTCTATGACTTTCGTTTTTAGAGCCCTCCTCGATGCGGAAGGGGGTTCCAATGTGACAAATATGGTAAATCATAGTGGAAGCGAAATAATTGTCCATTCGGAATCCAACTCCTCCTTGAGGTCGTTTGAGGAGGGAGTCCTCTTGGAACCATTCCCCACGTCGGAATCCAAAACGACTGGGACGGGGGAACCCTCCTTAAAGGAGTTGTATGCTCGTCTCGAGGACCTAACCCGTTCGGGAATACAATCCGCCACTTTTTGGGATTTAAAATCTCGAATGCTCAGGGGACGAGAACTCGGTTACATAACCCGTTAGTACCTGTTGTCGTTGGCAGGCAGCATGAGTCTGGGTGCCCTTCGGATCGGGAGTCATCACGGGTGGGGGAAGGACAAAGGAAAGAGTGATGCCCATATTAAATCAATTGATTCGTCGTGGAAAAATTGGGTTCGACTCCCATAGCCCCGATGTAGCGAAAAAGACTGATTCAACGAAATATGCCTGCATTAAGATTTAAAACTTGTCGTCTACTTTCAGGAAATGTTCGGAACAGAGAACTTACAATAATACAACGCCGCATTCTCCGAAGATTGAGGAACAAGAAGAGATCTATTAAGAGAAAGATTTATCCGAGAAAAAATCTTAACAGTTACATCCAATCACAAACTACACGAAAGTTGCCCCTTTTTCATGGGGATTTACCCATCACAGAGATGCACAGAGGAACAGAGCGAACTTCATATATCCCTTTTCCACTCAATCCAGAAACAAGATCGGACGTTATTCCGGTTCGTCTCCATTTTTGTGAAACTATTCCTCAAGCAAGGCAGCCGATAAGTCATCGAAGGGTTTGTGTGAATAATGGAATGGTAAGCATTACTCATTTAAAAGTGTCCCACGCTGATCTAATATTTTTTCAAGAAAATGACGCGAGAATCCGTGGTGAAGAAATAAGGAGATCTTTCTATATCGAAATATCAGTTGAAAAAATCATAGGCAAATTCCGGCCGGTAAGAATGTGGAGAAGAACAAAAACAGAATGGTTCCACCTACTCAAAACTCAGAGGAGATGCCGTCTACTACTAAAATCC